GTGACAATTACAGTGATAATTACATTTTTGATAAAAGTCAGACTACCACTAAGACAAATGGTAGGGCTAAGAATCTCGAGGTCACTAAAAAATACAGAAATTTATGGATTCAATGTGAAAATTGTTATGAATTAAATTATAAGAAATTATTACAGTCAAAACTGAACATTTGTGATAAATGCGCATATCATTTGAAAATTAGTAGTTCAGAGAGAATCGAACTCTCGATTGATCCGGGTACTTGGGATCCTATGGATGAAGACATGGTCTCAACGGATCCCATTGAATTTCATTCGGAAGAGGAACCCTATAAAGAGCGTATTAATTCTTATCAAAAACAGACAGGGTTAACCGAAGCCATTCAAACAGGTATAGGTCAACTAAATGGCATTCCTGTAGCAATAGGGGTTATGGATTTTAAGTTTATGGGAGGTAGTATGGGATCTGTAGTAGGAAAGAAAATAACTCGTTTGATTGAGTATGCTACTAATCAAAATCTACCCCTTATTATAGTGTGCGCTTCCGGTGGGGCACGCATGCAAGAAGGAAGTTTGAGCTTGATGCAAATGTCTAAAATATCGTCGGCTTTATTTGATTATCAATCGAATAAAAGGTTATTCTATGTATCAATTCTTACATCCCCTACTGCTGGAGGGGTGACAGCTAGTTTTGGTATGTTGGGAGATATCATTATTTCCGAACCCAACGCCTACATTGCATTTGCGGGTAAAAGAGTAATTGAAGAAACATTGAATACGGCAGTACCTGAAGGTTCCCAGGAAGCTGAATATTTATTCGATAAGGGTTTATTTGATCCAATTGTACCACGTAATCTTTTAAAAGGCGTTCTAACTGAGTTATTTCCGTTACACGCTTTCTTTCCTTTGAATCAAAATTCGATCGAGCAGTAAGGTCAATTTTTGTATTTGTTTTGTGACAAAAAAAGTAATTAGTTATCATAATTAATCAAAGCAAAAATGGTATGATAAAGAATCAATCATAATAGAATAATGGATATGGGGTTTTCATGGTTGCCATCCAAATTCTATTTCTCTAACTAGAAACTATAATATAATAACTAGATCTAATATACAGAATGAAAAGTTGCCGATACATTTTTTTATATTTGACTTCATATTCGATTCCTGATTCTTAATCAGAGAATCAGAGAACTTCTATTCTATCAACATTCTTCCTTCTGTAAATTGAAAATTTGGCAAATAAAACAAATTTTATCTTCCTTTCTTACAGCTGTAAAATTCTAAAAAAAGTCTTTTGCATCTTAATATATTTATTGTCGAAGACTCTCTGTTTTGACTAACAAAAGAATATCTCTTGGATCAGATTATAACGAATCTTTCGGAACTTTGTAAGCAACCCTTTCTTTATTGATATTGAATAAAAAGACAAGAGCAAAAGACGAAGAAAAGATGAAGAATAAAAAAGTTGATTAGAAAACATATATTTTTGTGGAGAAGGCTAATTAAGTTCATTTAGTTAGTTCTACATTTCTTGAACTTAATATATACTATACTCACTTAGATATAATTAGTATAATTATATAGAATTATATATAGAATTTGAATTCTAATTAAGTTAAGATAATTTTAGAATAGAACAATATAACAAACAGGTACAAATAGTAAATCGAGGTACCCATTCTATGATAGATATAAACTTTCCCTCTTTTTTTGTGCCTTTCGTAGGCTTAGTATTTCCGGCAATTGCAATGGCTTCTTTATTTCTTCATGTTCAAAAAAACAAGATTGTTTAGGCTGGATGGTGAGGCAAAATCACATTTTTTCAAGACTTAGACTTGATTGACTCATAACCCGGATATCTATTTATTGGAAAGTGGAATATGGTATAATGCATGATTTCTTTCAAACACAAGTGCAAGACATGCGAAACTTGCTATAGGGGTCAATTCTTTTTAACTTTTTTCAAATCAATAGATCAGGACGCGTCGGTTCCATTTTTGAAATAGAAAATCAATGCTTGTAGATATCTAGGGCGGGGTGGGACGTTCTTTTTTTCGATCAAACGCTTTTTATGGATTACCCCGACAGATTCACACTCGAGTAGTGCTAGTTGATGAGAGTTACTTCAGAAACAAAACAGCGTTAAGTCGGTAAGTAAAGGATAAGTGAAATTCATTTTGGTTATTCTATCAATTCAATTAAGTCAAATTAAATGCAACTAGATTAGTATGAATTGGCGATCAGAACGTATATGGATAGAACTTATAAAGGGGTCTCGAAAAACAAGTAATTTCTGCTGGGCCTTTATCCTTTTTTTAGGTTCATTAGGGTTTTTATTAGTTGGAACTTCCAGCTATCTTGGTAGGAATTTGATATCTTTATTTCCCTCTCAACAAATCCAATTTTTCCCACAGGGGATCGTGATGTCTTTCTATGGGATCGCAGGTCTCTTTATTAGCTGCTATTTGTGGTGCACAATTTCGTGGAATGTAGGTAGTGGTTATGATCTATTCGATAAAAAAGAAGGAATAGTGTGTATTTTTCGTTGGGGATTTCCCGGAAAAAATCGTCGCATCTCCCTCCGCTTCCTTATAAATGATATTCAGTCTATCAGAATAGAACTTAAAGAGGGTATTTCCCCCCGCCGTGTCCTTTATTTAGAAATCAGAGGCCAGGGGGCCGTTCCTTTAACTCGTACTGATGAGAATTTGACTCCACGAGAAATGGAACAAAAAGCTGCTGAATTGGCTTATTTCTTGCGCGTACCGATTGAAGTTTTTTGAAATGAATCGACCAATGAATATTTTCTGATTCTTGACTAGGGGTCGAAAAACTCTACAATCCAAAAATTTTCCATGGTATAATTTAACGAAATTTTCGTCCGAACGTACCTTTGAGTTAAAGAAAACGTATATTATATGGAACATCAAAAGGGGGGTTGTTTTTGTCTGCAAAAAAGAGATTTTCTGCGTATGGAAATTCACTGGAAATCCACTCGCCGCAATTCATTAGTAACAAATCGAAATAAGGATAGATTCATCCCAAAACATTTTGAAATAAAGAACGTTTTTGCTTTTAGTTTCAATATTTTGATTTTGAATGGGCAGGCTAGAGACAAATAGCTCATGTAAATTTTTTTTATTTCGTGATGTTTCGTTTTCTCCCCTCTTTCGTTCTCTTCTCTTTAATGAATAACTCAAAAATTGGCTACCCCTTGCTTTTGATCATCTCATTGAGAAAATTCTCTCAACTCTTTTTGTGCTATGGGAAGCAGCGGATTTTTTTTGCACTATTTGGAGAGTTTTTTGTCTCGAAATCCGAATTCCTTAACTAAAGCGGGTTTTCGGGGATTCACCTAAAGAATGGACTTGCTTCGAATTTGACCAGTTGAAATAGCTGGAAACCTTTTTTCGCATTTTCGCATTCGAAGCGTGCTCTTACTCTTAGTCGATTTCTGTATTCTTCTAAGATTCTTCAAAATTATCAAATCAAAGACTAATTGCCGAATCACAAATAAAAAACAGAGAACGATTCGCTACCTTGGAATAGAACTCATTTAGGTGAAATGAAAAAGAAAATTTAAATATTAGAGCGCGTAGAGGCGACGAATGAGGCCACTTTATTAAATTTAAATTTTAGAAAAAAATGGCAAAAAAGAAAGCATTTATTCCCCTTCTATTTTTTGTATCTACAGTCTGTTTACCCTGGTGGAGCTTTCTAGCATTTAATAAAAGTCTGAAATCCTGGGTTACTAATTGGTGGAATACCAAGCAATCCGAAACTCTTTTGAATGATATTCCAGAAAAAAGTCTTCTAGAAAAATTCCTAAAATTAGAGGAGCTCCTGCTGTTGGACGAGATGATAAAGGAATACCCGGAGACACGTCTAAAAAAGTTTCGTATAGGAATCCATAAAGAAACGATTCAATTGATTCAGCTGCACAATGAAGATTGTATCCATACAATTTTGTCCCTCTCGACCAATATAATCTGTTTCGTTATTCTAAGTGGTTATTCTATTATAGGTAATAAAGAACTTATTACTTTTAACTCTTGGGTTCAAGAATTCCTATATAATCTAAGCGACACAATAAAAGCATTTTCTATTCTTTTATTAACTGATTTATGTATCGGATTCCATTCACCCCACGGTTGGGAACTAATGATTGGCTCTATCTACCAAGATTTTGGATTGTCTCATAATGATCAAGTTATATCTGGCCTTGTTTCCACTTTTCCAGTCATTCTAGATACAATCTTGAAATATTGGATCTTCCGCTATTTAAATCGTGTATCCCCATCACTTGTAGTGATTTATCATTCAATGAATGACTGAAAAAAGGTCCACTGATATTAATTCAATTATAATTATAATGTTTGGTACTTGGGACATAAACATTCCAAACCGTACTGACTCTTTCTACCCACCCAAGGCAGGAAGGTACTCCAATATTCCAGTAAGATTATTCCAGTAAATAGCAGAATCGTGGATAGGGAACTATACTAGCGACCTACCCAATTTATTGTAGAAATTTTCGGGAGCAAAAATTGGACCATGCAAACTAAAAATACCCTTTATTGGATAAAAGAACAGATTACTCGATCCATTTCCGTATCACTCATTATATATATAATAACTCAGTCATCCATTTCAAATGCATATCCCATTTTTGCACAGCAGGGTTATGAAAATCCCCGAGAAGCGACCGGTCGTATTGTATGTGCCAATTGTCATTTAGCTAATAAACCCGTGGATATTGAGGTTCCACAAGCGGTCCTTCCTGATACTGTATTTGAAGCGGTTGTTCGAATTCCTTATGATATGCAACTAAAACAAGTTCTTGCTAATGGTAAGAAGGGGGGTTTGAATGTAGGAGCTGTTCTTATTTTACCCGAGGGGTTTGAGTTGGCTCCAACCGATCGTATTTCTCCCGAGATGAAAGAAAAGATAGGTAATCTTTCTTTTCAGAGCTACCGACCAAATCAAAAAAATATTCTTGTGATAGGCCCTGTTCCGGGG